GCAGGGGAAATGAATGCATTCCCTACTATAAGTTAAATAAATGGAAGTGGAATAGATAGAACATAATCTGGATCATGCCACATCACTTATTCTACTAGATCTTACGAAGCCTATTCATGCATGACATGATTCGGGTCTGATCATAGAAAAGATTCTCCTCAAAGGAACCAGCCTATCCTCTTGCTCCGCAGGGGGGGCGGCGGTTGGAACAGAGACACATTTGTTTATGAATTCCAATGTGGCAGATAATATATCTGCATGGACCAATCAATAGTTCAAGTCACACACTCCCATAATCCATCCTCTCCTCCGAGAATCCACTTCAACTGTTCGTATCCAATAAAAAATACTTCGTGGTTGAAGGGAAATATCCAAATAACATGTCTTATTCTTTTCAATAATCCATATTTATAGCAATGAAATACAAATACTATTTTTTTTGTTCCTACCCAAATTATATATTATATGATCTATGACAAATACCTATGCTCTGTCTTCTCTATAAAGGACCTGAAATACCTTGCTTACGTATCATTGAAAAGTGCATTAACATAAATACGGCAGTAAGAAGAGGTAATACAAAAGTGTGTAAACTATAAAAGCGGGTCAAAGTGGATTGACCCACGCTAGCACTTCCGCGTAATAACTCTACCAAGGGTGATCCCACTATAGGGATAGCCTCAGGTACACCAGTTACAATTTTGACTGCCCAATACCCAATTTGGTCCCAAGGTAAAGAATAACCAGTTACCCCAAAGGATGCAGTCAACACAGCCAGAACTACACCCGTAACCCAAGTCAATTCACGTGGTTTCTTAAAACCACCTGTGAGATAAACACGAAATACGTGCAGGATCATCATTAGAACCATCATACTTGCTGACCATCGATGAACTGATCGGATTAACCAACCGAAGTTGGCTTCAGTCATTATGTATTGAACAGAGGCAAAAGCTTCTGTGACGGTCGGGCGATAGTAAAAAGTCATAGCAAAACCCGTAGCTACTTGTACTAAAAAGCAAGTAAGTGTGATCCCTCCTAGACAATGAAATATATTGACATGAGGAGGAACATATTTACTAGTTATATCATCTGCAATCGCTTGAATCTCGAGACGCTCCTCGAACCAATCATATACTTTATTGAGATAGGTGAACCGAAGGCGAAGGGACTCCCCCTCTGAGAACCGTATATGAGAATTTCGTCTCGTACGGCTCAAGCGAAAACACCCCAATACTGGTTCTGGTTGCAACGTGCAATAGAAAAGAAAGATTTGAAACCTTTTAGAGACTTCACTTGTTTTAGAGACTTCACTTGATTCAATCTTTCCAGATAAAATGAGGGAACCAAAACCCTAAATCTCTTCTTTGTGATGATAGCGCCAAAATATCAAGTTGGCTCATCCTATGTTGATTGTTACAGGCCTTTTGAATGTTCTCTTACCCTATTTTATTTTTGTTTATACGTAATACATACGTAATACATACGAATTTACTATTGATAGGAATTATCTTGTTGAGACCCTATGAATCAATTGAAACCTCAGATTCCTACTAGAACCACGATGATTCAACAAAGAACAAAACAGAACCAAAGAGTTCTCTGAGTAGGAACCCTTTCGTTTGATCATCACTTCACTTATTCAATGAACAGATATAATAACTAAGAATCCATAGAAATATTTGTCCTGTCCCTCGCTCAGCTCAAACTAAGCATGATTCTGAAGGAAAAAGGTGGTTCGATTTCTGAAACGCCTCATTGAAAAGTTAATTGAAAAAAATAATAGTAGTTGGAGGCCGGTCACGAGGTATTAGGTATGAATCATAGTTTAAATAGTTCTTAATCTATTCAGTCCGTGCTCCAGATACTAGACTGACTATCTGACGGGCTAGAACCATCTCTCTCGATGAGATGACAGACTTATTCTCTGTACTATCAATAGGTATAACAAGTCACACACTCATATTCCGGAAATACCGAAACAAAAGAATTCCGCGGTCGAACTACCAAACAGAATGAGATGACCTAGAAATCCGAATCCTAAGTGATTCTTTTTTTTATTGAAAGTTAGGACTTATCCGTTCTTCTGGACCTAACTTAATGAAATACCATCCAGTAAAACGGAAGAATTATAAATCTCCAAAATAATAGATAGGAATACTGCAAATAGAGCCATTGCGACACCCATAAGGGGTGTAGTTCCCCATCCAGGGGCTACTTTACCATATTCCGAATTCAATGGTTTTAATAAATCGCCTACAATAGTCCGTCTTGGCCCAGATCTGGAACTATCCTCAATGGTTTGTGTAGCCATAAATCCTATTCCATGCATTGTTTGAGATCTGTTGACTTTGTATACGATTCCGTTGTAAATAAACTATCTTATCGTAGATCCATCGTGGTCTTGAAATCACTTAATAATGGAAACTGCAACTCTAGTCGCCATCTTCATATCTGGTTTACTTGTAAGCTTTACGGGGTATGCCTTATATACCGCCTTTGGGCAACCCTCTCAACAACTAAGAGATCCATTTGAGGAACACGGGGACTAGTTGAAATGATGACCCTCCTCATCGGAGGGTCATCATTTCAATTGAGATAATGAAAAATCATTTCATCTTTTTATTTGGAACCTTAGGCGGTTCTCGAAAAAAGATAGCAAAAAATATTATCCCCAGAGTCGAGACCAACAGGAATGTATAAACCAATGCTTCCATAGATTCGATCGTGTTTTACAATTATAGCTTCCATACCTGTTCATTTGGGATCATTTCCCAGACAAGTAAAGGTCAAGAGTAATAGGTGATGATTCGAATTAATATTTCTCCAGTACCCTATATGAAACATAGGCTAGACATATGAAAGAAATGTTGTATCAGACTACTTGTCTCCTTGTAGTTGGATCCCCCAGTTTTTGGAAGGTTCCAAATTCCACTTGAGCATCTAAATCTGGGTCGATACCAGCAAAAACATCTCTGAACAAGGTTCTAGCACCATGCCAAATGTGGCCGAAAAAGAAAAGCAAAGCAAACGAAGCATGTCCAAAAGTGAACCAACCCCTTGGACTACTACGAAAAACACCATCGGATTTCAAAGTAGCGCGATCCAATTCAAAAATTTCACCCAATTGGGCACGTCTAGCATATTTTTTCACAGTAGCAGGATCATTATAACTGACTCCATCGAGTTCACCACCATAGAACTCAACAGTTACACCCACTTGTTCGACACTATACTTTGATTCTGCCCTTCTAAAAGGAACATCGGCTCTCACAATTCCGTCTCCATCTACCAAAACTACCGGAAATGTTTCAAAGAAGGTAGGCATACGACGTACAAAAAGTTCATGCCCCTCTTTATCTCTAAAGACAGGGTGTCCTAACCACCCAACAGCTATTCCATCCCCGTTGTCCATTGAGCCGGCTCTGAACAATCCTCCTTTCGCCGGATTATTACCGATATAATCATAAAAAGCTAGTTTATCGGGAATTTTAGACCAAGATTCCGATAAACTCAGATTTTCAGCTAGTCCGGCGTTAACTCTTCGATATATTTCTTGCTGGAAATATCCCTGATCCCACTGATAACGAGTAGGACCAAATAATTCGATCGGAGTAGTCGCTGAACCATACCACATAGTTCCAGCAACAACGAAAGCTGCAAAAAACACAGCAGCGATACTACTGGAAAGCACAGTTTCAATATTGCCCATACGTAATGCTTTGTATAGACGTTGGGGCGGGCGAACACTAAGATGGAATAGACCCGCTAATATTCCCAAGGTGCCCGCTGCAATATGATGAGAAGCTATCCCCCCCGGAACAAAAGGATCAAAACCCTCTGCGCCCCATGAAGGACTTACAGGTTGCACTTTTCCGGTTAGCCCATAAGGATCAGACACCCATATTCCAGGGCCATACAAACCTGTTACATGAAATGCACCAAACCCAAAGCAAGCCACCCCAGATAAAAATAAATGAATTCCAAAGATCTTGGGCAAATCCAAAGAGGGTTTTCCCGTACGTTCATCACAGAATATTTCTAGATCCCAATACACCCAATGCCAGATAGCTGCCAAGAAGCACAAGCCAGAAAACACAATGTGTGCCCCGGCAACACCTTCGTAACTCCAAATACCCGGATTGGTTACAGTTCCTCCTGTAATACTCCAACCGCCCCATGAATTGGTTATTCCTAAACGAGTCATGAAGGGTATAACGAACATACCTTGTCGCCACATTGGATCAAGAACGGGATCAGAGGGATCAAAAACAGCTAATTCGTATAGAGCCATAGAACCGGCCCAACCAGAAACTAGAGCTGTATGCATTATATGGACAGAAAGCAAGCGACCAGGATCATTCAATACGACAGTATGAACACGATACCAAGGCAAACCCATGGAAATACCCCTTCATCAAAGAAAAATAGACACTATGTAACTTTGTCACATTGGAAAAGACTATGCTATGAACCTCATTTAGTGATTATCTCGGTGCAAGGGTTCACATTTATTACGTGCCGCAGGTGATAGTAATAATGGAACAATTCCGTTCTGTTCGCAGGAACAAAGAGAAGCAGATTTATTTTATACCCGATAAGTACCAATACGCAATGGGGGGATTGGTCCCATTTTTTTAAGTGAATCCATTAGATACTTGTTCATCATTCGAAGGATCCGCTCCGTCCCTAAGAATTTTCTTTTTTTCATTCTGTCTTCCTACATGAGTCTTCCAATCTATGTATAAAATATGATAAACAAAAATATTATGAGGACAATCAACCCATTGTTACGTTTCCACATCAAAGTGAAGTATAGTACTTAACCCCGTTTTCTTTAATGTAATGCCCATTGGTGTTCCAAAAGTCCCTTTTCGGAGTCCTGGAGAGGAAGATGCAGTTTGGGTTGACATATAGTGCGACTTGTCGGACATATTGGGTCATATGGGATTTCCCCGTTATCTCCCCTGATCGAGATATACTCTCTTTCGCCTAAGAAAGATTGATTGAATCATCAAATCAATTCAATAATTCGGAGCGTGAAATGTGCAAATGGATCAATTCGTTTGAAAGATAAATATGATCTTATCAATTAGAATAATCTATGGTTGACTTGGAACAATAAAATGAAGTATCCAGGCTCCGTTCAGAAAATACCAAATGGGTAATATTGATTATCACTTCTATCATCTATCAGAAATAAGACCATAGGAGTGATCTCAAACCACTAATAAATATAAATGTGATGAATACATCGAATACTTGGTTGGTGGAAGGCATAAAAAAGTCGTAAGAAAAAAATAAGTGGTACTGGGGTCATTTGTCCTATATGTGCAAATGGAATTCGGGCGAATCTTTACCCGGAGTAGAGCATAAACCTAAAATAAGTGAAGAGGCCCATTCAGGAACAAGAAAATGGCATCGCGATTTGGATCTCGATGAAACAATACATCAATCAAAAGAATACATCAATAAAAAGATGTTCAGTGAATTCTTTTTTGTAGGTTAGGAGGGCAAACCAAAACTAATTTTTGTGGAAAATGCAAATGAAAATAAACCCCTTCGTCAGGAAAACGCCTAAACTCAAAAAGAATAGGTCTGGAATCAACACATTGATTATTTTTTTTTCGAACTTTTTTGAACCGTATGTATCGAAAGGTGCGTGTACGGTTCTGCGGGGATACAATTTTTCCTAATCAACCGACTTCATCGAGAAAGATTACTTTTTTTAGGCCAAGGCGTTGATAGCGAGATCTCGAATCAACTTGTTGGTCTCATGGTATATCTCAGTATGGAAGATAATACCAGGGATCTCTATTTGTTTATAAATTCTCCCGGCGGATGGGTAATACCGGGAATAGCTATTTATGATGCTATGCAAATTGTTCCACCAGACGTACATACAATATGCATGGGATTAGCCGCTTCGATGGGATCTTTCATCCTGGTCGGAGGAGAATTTACCAAACGTCTAGCATTCCCTCACGCTCGGCGCCAATGAGTTTTTATTTGACTTGAAGAAAAAATAAGACTATGCCTTCGCCATATGGAATATATAAGTAATAATAGCATGGCACGTTTAATTCGATATGAGCAAATCATTATTGCTTCTTCATAACATGATTATGTATCGAGATAGTAGTATGAAACAAAAGGTTAGTCCCGATTTGATCTTATTCCTATGTTATTTATCGGGGGTCCATTTCAGCGTCACAAACAACCCCTTTTCCTTACACAACATGAGTCTGAATATTTCTAAGCATGAAAAGAAAGGGATCATTTTCCTTATCATTTTTCTTATTTAATCAGACTCAGACCAGAAAGAAACTTTGGGATTGCTGAATCATAGAAGAGAGATGAATATATTATCTAAAGCAACGGAACCATCATAGTATTTTTTTGTTCCTACGAGGAGAAGGGTGGTAAATGGATCATCCAACGATTTGGATCTGATAGATCTATTTGTCTCTTTCTTTGATGTAAGAGAAGAGTAGATTCCATTGCGGAGCCGTATGCAATGTGCAAAAATTGCCTGTACGGTTTTCTATCTTTTTTTATTTTTATTTATTCTTTTCGCTCTATTTTGCGAGATAGAGGAATCGTTCATTATGACATATTATAATCAGGGTTATGATCCACCAACCTGCTAGTTCTTTTTATGAGGCACAAGCAGGAGAATTTATCCTGGAAGCGGAAGAACTGTTGAAACTTCGCGAAATACTAACAAGAGTTTATGTACAAAGAACGGGCAAACCTTTATGGGTTGTATCTGAAGACATGGAAAGGGATGTTTTTATGTCAGCAACAGAAGCCCAAGCTCATGGCATTGTTGATCTTGTAGCAGTCGAAAATAGCGCGGATTTTGTGTAAATCGGTAATTCTACTTCGAACCATGGTTCGAAGTAGAATCTTCAACTCAAATGAAAGTAATTCATAATCATCAGGTTAGGATCGATCTAAACCAACCGATTCTATATACGATTCAGCATGCCAACTATTAAACAACTTATTAGAAACACAAGACAGCCAATGAGAAATGTCACGAAATCTCCTGCTCTTCGAGGATGCCCTCAGCGTAGAGGAACATGTACTAGGGTGTATGTGTGACTCGTTCAGATCATGAACTGTGACCTAAACTAAACCATTTTTCCAGTATCAATGACCAGTGCCAATGAAAATGAATGGGGTAGAATGGAAGAACTACATTTTTTAAAAAGATCTAATCTATCATATACCTCTATTGTGTATGGAATTTATGGTTTCCATTGGTGCAAATCCAATCGCCTTGATTTGAATTTGGGATGAAAAGCGATTCCTCATTGGTAGCGAATGGTTATCCATTAAGCGGGGAAATAGTATTTAAAAAGCATAAAGCTGTATTGGTGCTCTTACTGCTTTAAGAACGGACTGATAGGGTCAGCTACCTAGCCAACCTTCATAATTAAATACCGTCACTGTATGGATAGATCTCGTTGTGAAAAGACCTATTACTGGCTAATTCATGGGTAGAGCCAAATGGTGTGAACTGTACAAGTTACCAATAACATTGATTAAATGAGGGAAAGGGCTCCGGTGTATAGATAGGACCTCGCCGTTTAAGAAGTAACCATAGAAACGATGGAACCCACTATTTATTCATGGGGAAATGAACTGCCTGTAAGAAATAACAAATCGTGGTTGGGAAGGTTATAGTAGCAAAAGAAAGCCATCGGAATTTTTATTTTATACACCGGAAGAATCCGTTTTGCTTAGACCAAGAGAAGGAAAAAGAATGACTGAAAGAAAAGAAATGAAAATCAATTAGTTATTCATGAAAATCTTATTCATCAAAGTCCCATTTTAAACTATGACAAGAGTTAGACGTGGATATATTGCGCGGAGGCGTCGAAGGAAAATTCGTTTATTTGCATCAAGCTTTCGAGGAGCTCATTCAAGACTTACTCGAACTGCTACTCAACAGAAAATAAGGGCTTTGGTTTCCAGCCATAGGGGTAGAGGAAGGCAAAAGCGAGATTTTCGTCGTTTGTGGATCACTCGGATAAATGCAGTAACCCGCGAGAATGGGGTACCCTATAGTCGATTAATACACGATCTGCGCAAGAAGCAGCTCCTTCTTAATCGTAAAATACTTGCACAAATAGCTATATCAAATAGGAATTGCCTTTACATGATTTCCAATGATATCCTTAAATAAGGAGATTGATCGGGAGGAGTCCGACGGAATAATTTAAATGAAACAGAGTTTCCCGGAGAATGACCCCGGGAAGGTAGAGTCAAAATAGCAATGTAAAGGAAAATAAAATGTAGTAGGAATGAACGAACCCATTTCAATAAAGAAATGGGTCTTCTTCCCCCATTCTTTCTTTTTTCTTCCGACACGACAATTGAATATGAGCTCCGGATCTTACGAACAAAGTATCACATCAATTTGAGTTATGATTTGAGTTCTGATTCGATTGAAGAGTGGTCCTATTTCTATTTTTTTCTGGTTCTAGTGCCGGTAGTTCTAGAAATCGACTCGGCTCTCTCAAATTGTTTCTCATTATTAAGAAAAGGTAACAAAGATAAAATACGAGCTTGTTTTATAGCAATAGTAATTAATCGTTGTTGTTTCAAGGTCAATCTATTCACTCGCCTAGGTAATATTTTTCCTTGTTCACTAATAAATCGACTAATTAAACTCATGTTTCTATAATCAATTCGATCCCCCAACCCAATTGGGGGCAAACGCCTACGAAAAGATCGCTTGGATTTACGAAAGGGTCGCTTGAATTTCTCCATGGTTTATTCCTTATCTCTAAAATATAAAATACCATTTCTTCTCTAAAATACCATTTCTTCATTCATCTCGGATCCGCCCGAAATGGCATTTTTTTTGCTCCTAGATATGTTATATGTAATTCCTTCCCGTTCCTTCAAATGTTGGCACACGCAAGGCAACACCGCATTCAATCTATTTCTTTATCTCCCCGTGAATCGTATGTTTGTAACAATAGGGACAGAATTTCTTCAATTCCAATCGACCAGGTGTATTGTGTCGATTCTTTTGAGTAATATATCTGGAAATGCCCGGTGATTCCTTCTTCTTATCGGCACCATTTCGGACACAACTGGTACATTCCAAAATAACCGTAACTCTGGGATTTTTACCCTTGGGCATAAACCTCCTTTGTATTTTGGATTCCCCCAACTCTTTCTTCTCTTCTTCAATCCGAAGAAGAAGAAAGGAGAAAGGAAAAAAATAGAAGTTGCTAACTGGAAATCTAATTATGAAAGATTTCGTTGCAAGTTGTAATCAATAGAATAGAGTAATACGTAATACAACTATTTACTACAATTCAATTACTATTCCTAATCTCAGTATTTTATTTCAGTATCACTTAATTTAATAATTTAAGTATCTTATCTAATCTTGAATATCCAAGCCTAGATCCACATTTCTATTTCTGTTCTCCCTCTATTTATTCTACCCCGAATCCAAGTTTTGCTGAGGTTTAATTCACTTTGATTCTTTCTATTTCCCTACTCAACAAAAGTGAAGGGAGGGACAGGGGAGGGGCTATTTAACAAACAGAGAATTTATTGCTATTGTTAGCCAACATCTTCTACCACATCGATAATACCACACCGATAACTAGAATGAAAAAAAGGGGAATGTCAACGCATCTGGGAATAAACGATTGATCTCTATCAATAGACCTGCTAAAGAACCGAACCATAGAGTAGTTAGCACAGGCGCTACGGAAAGGTATGTTTTGATATCTCGCATTGAAAATCCTCCTTCTTTATTTAACACATATATGATCAGATATATTATATATATAGTTGTGGATCACTTGTATTTGTGTGCGGAATCCTTAATTAACTAAAATGGATATGTACAACGATCCAGTAGATGAGATACTCCTGCCCCTGAATAAAAGAAAAAGTAAGTGCCCCGTTCCGTTATTTTTTTTGTTCTTGAGCATATAAATACTCATTCTTTTATACGTTGTATTTCACCTTGGATTTCATATATACATAATTCTAACTCTTTTATTTTATGTTATGTTATGAGACCAAAAAGAAAAAATGGCAAGAGAAATGTATATAGATATATTTAAAGGAAATAACGGTGTGGAAAAGAAGACAGGGATTCTCTACAATGACACTGTACAACAATTTAAAGGGATGTAGCGCAGTTTGGTAGCGCGTTTGTTTTGGGTACAAAATGTCACGGGTTCAAATCCTGTCATCCCTACCTATTACTTATCTTACAGGCAGTAACATGGGATCAATTGAAATTGGGGATGGCATGATCATTAGTATCATTTAATGATACTATATGCAAGCTAAGAAGTATTGGGAAAAGATTATCTCTTGTCGTGATAAAGCGCTCTTAGTTCAGTTTGGTAGAACGCGGGTCTCCAAAACCCGATGTCGTAGGTTCAAATCCTACAGAGCGTGATGCTACTTTGTATCGAATCACATTAACTTGAATTGCGAACATCAATCGAATTCAATTTGACCTCCTGAGGGTCAAGGATAGGAGGTCAATGACAAGAAAAAAGAAATCTTACTCAATCAAAAGTCCAACTGATCGCCGCGTCTGTATTGTAAATATGCAGTTACAAACAATCCGGCTAAAGTAATAGGAATTAGCCCTAACACGATTCCAAATAAAAAAACTTCAATCATTTCGATTTGTTGTCTTGTTTGAAAGGGGAGAAAAGGTAATATCTATCTCTAATCTAAATAATAATCTGCATCACCCAGTAATCTCAACGTCCACGAATTTTCAATTGATGCTGGAAGTCAAAACCATAGAATACCTGGAATGGAATCTTACAGAAATCTGAATTTTAAAATTCTCATTTTTCTGATTTGATTGTTCATTCAATTAATTTCAAATAAGTCGTATCTTGCTCAGACCAATAAATAGAGCTGGGGTTATAGTTGAAGCAGTCAGTAGAAAACCGAAATAACTAGCTATAGTAGGCATGAAGGAACTAAATGAGATACGTTCTTTTTATACATATGTTTATAAAGCACTTGCCTAAGTTTCCGTTTTTGCGAGATACCGAGATACGATGATAAGAAAAAATCCAAATTGAAAGAGTTAGTCCTAATTTAATTTGTTTTCTTTTGATTTCTCAGTCATTTCATTATAAAAAGGACTAACAAACGTGATGTGACGAAGGAAAAATCAATAGTAAATTTACCTTACTATGAATTCCTTATGAATTCCTCGTCTGTGACATCTACTGATCTCGTGATTCCGAATCAACAAATTGATTGAACAACTCGTATAGTAATACGAACTCTGTCTTGTAACTTCATTCACAAATGAAATTCTCTTTCATGGAAAACTATGGGATAGAAAGAAGAATTGGATTTTAAAATCATTCCAACTTGGATCATTGCTTTTCCTTTTCAATTGGATCCGTTTTGGAACGAACCGATAACGACTCTTTCTTATTTTCACTTACTTAATATAACTTAATATTTTGAATATTTAATATAATATAAGATATCTCAAAAGAAGAAAAAAAGTATCCCACGACTTCTCAAAGCAAAGAAATAAAAAGCGTTATTTCAGATACAACTCGATTCCAAGATTAGCAATTACAATTATTTTGTTGTTCTGGGTTCCACATTTTTTTGTCTTTTCACATGATGTAGTCCTATCTTCTTGTAGGTGGGAACCCTTGAATTGAACCTAATGAAACAATCTAATGAAAAACCAGATTAGTTCAATCCATTATAGTTGCATCATGAATTTCGACTGCTCCAACTATGTTCACTTTCCCTTATCGAATACTATTTGCTATTGTACTGCCCAAACAACCCCTCTTATTGGAAGGGGTTAGAACGAAAATACCTTTTTCTACTTCTACAACCACGAAAACTCCTTTCCAGATTTTGCATTCAATTGTGGGAATATGATAATTTCATTCATGAATTATTAGATAAGATAGATTAATTAAATATAAATAAAAAATAAAAGCCATCGAGTCACCTTTACCAAGATCTTCAGCCTATCCCGAAACCGGTAAAACATTATATTACAAGTAATTTTCTATTCTATTGAATGACACCTGCTTAGGCCTATACAAGGAACAAGAAAGGAAGAAAGGAATTCTGTACTATTTTTTTCGATGCTGATTGAAACAACATTGCTGTGTCAGAGGAAAGATAGCTATACTGATTCGGTATACTCTAAATACACCCTTGGTACAATATTGACGATCTCACAAAGATTGGATATCAGTATTTCTCCATTTACTGATCTCTATCTTTCACGAAATCGATCCCCCTTTGACTGTAATATTGGAGCTCAGCATGTCTGGAAGTACGGGAGAACGCGCTTTTGCTGATATTATTACCAGTATTCGATACTGGGTCATTCATAGCATTACTATACCTTCCCTATTCATTGCAGGTTGGTCATTCGTCAGCACGGGTTTAGCTTACGACGTTTTTGGAAGCCCTCGACCCAACGAATATTTCACAGAAAGCAGACAAGGGATTCCATTAATAACTGGCCGTTTCGATTCATTGGAACAACTCGATGAATTTAGTCGATCCTTTTAGGAGGCCTTAATGACCATAGATAGAACCTATCCAATTTTCACAGTGAGATGGTTGGCTGTTCACGGACTAGCTGTACCTACCGTTTTTTTCTTGGGGTCAATATCAGCAATGCAGTTCATCCAACGATAAAATAAATCAATCTAATCCGAATTAATTATAGAGCTACGACACAATCAAATCCGAACGAACAAAACGTTGAATTGAATCGTACCAGTCTCTACTGGGGGTTATTACTCATTTTTGTACTTGCTGTTTTATTTTCCAATTATTTCTTCAATTGAGAGAAAGAAAGGAAATTCTCTTATCTCATTCGGAAGGATATCATACCCATAACTATCCATGACTGTTTATGTCTATAGCATGACCACTTGATGAAATGGGGAGGGAAGTGAGGTAAATGGCCGATACTACTGGAAGGATTCCTCTTTGGCTGATAGGTACTGTAACTGGTATTCTTGTGATCGGTTTAATCGGCGTTTTCTTCTACGGATCATATTCCGGATTGGGATCATCCCTGTAATAATCGGATGAACCGTACTGTAGACATGAAAGAGTAAGAACTCAACAGGACCTGACCCCTCCTTATATGGATTTGAGGTCCTGTTGAGTTCTTACTCTTCGACCAAGACCTTGACCCATTCCATAAGAGGTGGAAATTCATCCAGTCAACACAATCATAATATATACATGTATTAGATTTTTCTAAATGAAAAATGGTTGATTGGCCCCGATGAAATTACTACATTCCTTAATTTTTTATAATGTTTTTGAAATGTCGAATCCACTGATTGATTCATAGTATCTATAGATATAGTGTGGACTTTTCCGAAGTAAGAATAAAGTAAAGAAAGAAGGATCTTTTGAATGACACAAATAATATGGATTTCTACAGATGAAACACCTTACAAATCATTCCTATACTAAACTAATTGGAAACTAGGAAACTATAGAAAAATAAAGTTTGAACTGTAACTTTGATGTGAGTGATGAGATCATATAATAAGGTATAATAAGATAATCCAATTAATAAGGATTTTGATATGCCCGAAAACCCAAGATTTCCACTTTTTGACCCGGAATTAGAACATGAAAAATATTTTTAAGCGAGTCTTTTTTCTTTTTATAAGTTCATTGAAAATGATAAGTTCATTGCAAAAATTCCATTTGCTCAATTGAGTTTCTCTTGCCCCTCTTTTTTTATCCCCCATACTTCTCTTCTTTCTTATGAATTCAAAGAGGTTCCGATAAACCCGCAATTCATATTTATTTGATTTGACGAATGAGACCCGGAACCTTTATTATTTCGACGCAACGAAAGAGCGGAAAATTACTTTTCTTTCTTTGTAGAAAGAAGATTTGGGAGACGAGTAATCTTTCCTGGAGCCTTCCTTTTTTCTTCATTTATCCTGCTTTCTACCCCTGCTTCCCACTTATGCGTTTATTAGATATAGAATCTAAAAGTATTGAGGCATTACGTGCCATTTACCATGTGGCAATAAGAAACCTGGCATAATCACACTAAACTAAATTTTGTAAATTTGGATCCAATCATCTTCTTTTGCAATTCCATACTATTGCTATTTTCTAATCTGGAATACAAGTCATCTCCGATATCTCGAAATAGTATAATCAAAAGCAAGCAAAAAGGGGCTTTCCGTGATTTTTGACCGCGCATACACATAATATAATTGCGATCAAAAAAAATTCAGCTTTTTTGCCAGCTCGATGTTGAGGAATCCGTGGATCTAGAAATTCATTTCGGCTAATTGAACCTTCTCAAATTGTTTCTTTTTAAGAACCAAAAAGATTTGCGCCAGAATAACAGATGCTAAGAAGAACAAAAGGCCTTGGATACGCAATGGATCTTGAAGTACTATTTCTGCATCGCCTTGACCAAAACCACCTACATTGGGATTACTTGTTAATGGCTGATCAAGCTTGATGTATTCACCTTCAGAAACAAGAAGTTCTGGTCCTGGAGGTATAATATCAACCGTTTCGTGTCCATTCGATGCATCAGATATGGTTATTTCATATCCACCTTTCTTTTCTTTACGTACTATTTTACTTACTATCCCTGCTGCTGAAGCATTATAGACTGTATTGTTACTCTTGCTCCCATCAGGATAAATCTGACCCCTTCCCCTGTTCCCACCTACATATATAGGATATTTTAAGAAGTGAACCTCTTTCTTAGTAGCGGGATCTGGAGAAAGGATGGGAAAGACGATTTCACTATATTTCTGACCAGGAACAGGGCCCACCACAAGAATGTTTTTTTTATTAGGACGATAACTCTGAAAAGACAGATTACCCATCTTTTCTTTCATCTCGGGAGAAATACGATCGGGGGGAGCTAATTCAAATCCTTCGGGTAAAATGAGAACAGCCCCTACATTCAAACCTCCCTTTTTACCATTAGCAAGAACCTGTTTCAGTTGCATATCGTAGGGGATTCTAACAACTGCCTCAAATACAGTATCAGGAAGCACAGCTTGTGGAACCTCAATATCCACGGGCTTGTTAGCCAGGTGGCAATTAGCGCATACAATACGCCCAGTTGCTTCTCGCGGATTTTCATAACTCTGCTGCGCAAAAATGGGATATGCATTTGAAATAGATGCCCGAGTCATTACATATATCATCATCGATACAGAAATGCATCGAGTCATCTGTTCCTTTACCCAAGAAAAAGTATTTCTATTTTTTTGCATGGTCTAATCATTGATCCCGGAAATTTCTACAATAAATTAGGTAGGGAGTCAGTATAGTTCCCTATCCCCGATTCTGCCATTGTATGGAATACAGAAGTAATCTAATCCCCTCGACGAGTCAAAGCATAAAGAATGAGTAAGATTTGGAATGGTTTGTTTATATACAAAGTGACATTACAATTTTCTTTATGTTGTCAGATTAAATCAGTTCTTCACTCATTCAGTGAATGATAAATCACTACAAGTGAAGGAGATACACGGTTTAAATAATGAAAGATCCAATATTTCAAAATTGTATCTAGAATGACCGGAAAGGTAGAAACGAGACCGGATATAATTTTCTCATTCTGAACAAATCCAAAATCTTTGTAGAACGAACCAATCATTAGTTCCCAAGCGTGGGGCGAATGGAATCCAATACATAAATCGGTTAATAAGAGAATGGAAAAAGCTTTTATTGTGTCGCTTAAGTTATAGAGGAATTCCTGAACCCAAGAATTCAGAGTGATAAGTTCTTCATTACCCAGAATAGAATAAGCACTTAGAATAGCGAAACAGGTTATATTTGTCGAGAAATGCAAAATAATATGTATATGATCTTGATTGTGCATTCTTACCAATTGTATCGTTTCTTTGTGGATTCCTATACGAAGCTTTTGTATATGTGTCTCCGGATACTCCTTTATCATTTCGTCCAACAAGAAAAGTTCTTCTAATTTTATGAATCCTTCTAGAATGTTCTTTTCTTGAATATCATTCAAAAAAGTTTCGGATTGGCTGGTATTCCACCAATTAGTCACCCAAGGTTCCATACTTTTATTAAATGAGAGAGAAATTCCCCAAGGCAGAAATACGATAGATGCAAGATATGGTAGGGGATTCAATGCTTTCTTTTTCGTCACTTCCAATCCGTGAATTGTTAATGAACCTGATTCATTTGTTGACTATGTCTGATATTTGTATGATGTATGAAGCACGAGTTCTATAACGAGGTATGGAACCTATGGATCTATTTTCCATTGTGTAATTTGTTTAGTCCTTGTCTCCAGAAATGGAATAAGGGTTAATTTATTTTGAATGCGGAGGTAATGAAATAGTGGCCCCAGACATCTCAATCGGTCAAATTCGGATCAATTGCATGTTCATTTGGTCTTTTTGATGAATGCCAGAAAGAAGCACTTGAAGTAACAAACATGAATATTATTCGTATTTCGAGAAAAACTCTTTTGTTATATCAATCAATTATTTCGAATTGTTTCACTGATTATCCACATCCCAGGAATAATCGAGGGGATAATTCTGAAAAATACCGATGATGAAATCCGAAATAGTCGGCAAAACGGGAGTGGTTCTAAAAAATCCAATTGTTTGGTCATCAAGAAACAAGCATTAAGAAAGATGAATAAAAAGAAAGGTGACAAAAGAGGGATAATTTACTGGGTATGATCCATCTTATCTTCATCTATATATAATGTAATGTATTGATTCGAAATATTGGTCCTAAAATCCTAAAATATGGATTCTGTACTCTGACCTGATATATGTGATGAATACATACTTATGAAACTTGTTAATAATATGAAAATGAAAGAATTCAGTGGAATTTCATACGCATGAAAAATAGTTTTGATGGACTAAAATCACTTCATGGTATCATTGTTCCATAAGTCCACCTGCTCCATGGTACGCAGGACATGGTATTTCCATCGGGATGTGGGAAATAGGATTTAACTCAATGTTTTCATCAAAGGAGCGAAACATCAGTTATAGTTATATTAAAAGAAAAAAAGAAAAAGGGATTCTTGGGTTCCCTCCCTCTCCTTCGTGACGAGGAGCACTCATTCCTCGATTTCTTTGTTTCATTTCAAAATACTTCAATTGGTACGCGCAAAAAATAGGCCGATTCGGCAGCTTTTTGTTCAATTTCTCGTGGAGTTAAATTCTCATCGGTACGCGTCAATGGAATGTCTCCCCGGCCCCCAATTTCCATATAAAGGACACGGCGAGGAAAAAGACCCTCTTTCACTTCTATTCTGATCGAACGGATATCTCTTATACGGAATCGAAAGAAGATGCGACGATTTCTTCCAGGAAATCCCCAACGAAAAATACACACTATTCCTTCTTTTCTATCGAATTTGTCATAACCGCTACCTACACTCCACAAAATTGTGCACCACAAATAGGAGCTAATGAATAGACCCGCGATACCGTAGAAACACATTACGATCCCTTGTGGAAAAAAAACGATTTGCTGAGATGGGAATAAGGATATCAGATTCCTACCAAAATAACTGGAAGTTCCAACCAATAAAAATCCTAGTGAACCTAAAAAAAGGATACAGGCCCAGCAGAAGTTACTTATTTTTCTAGAACCCGTTATAAGTTCTATCCATATATGTTCTGATCGCCAATTCATACTAGATTAGATCGAGTTTCATTCTATTGGAATTGAGAGAATCATCAAAATGAGTTTTTTGGCTCCCGAAGTAACTTTCATCCGCTAATACTATCACGATGTAAATCATCAATCAGGATTCATTCATCAAATCAGTTAGATAGAACTAACATCTCCACCCATTCAAACTAGCATCACCCTCATTCATATGATCTAGATATATCTATTTACATATCATTATCATACATAATATATATTCCAGATATCCGATCGACCCGTTGAAATAAAAGTCGAGCTATAGATGCATAAACATGGATTTATCCATATGATCATCTATTTACATTTGTGGTTTGTGTCCGAAGTCCGAAGCCGCATGTCGTACCATTCCCATTAAATGAAATGAAAATCTGTATTATGATCCAAAGATTGAAATAAATTGATGAGATTGGAGCCCATCATATCTAGACAATCTTGTTTTTTTGAACAAGGAAAAATAAAGAAACCATTGCAATTGCCGGAAATAATAGGCCTACTAAAGGCACAAAAATAGAGGGTAAGTTGAGATCTGTCATAGAATCGGTGCCTCGGTGTATTTAATTGATACTTCTCTTTGTTATAAAGATATCTATTATAATTATATATTATAATTATAAGTATATTAATATAATATTCTAAGTTATTAGAATATGAGTGCAAAGAATGTGGATCTAAACTAAATAGAAATTAGTGTACTTACCCATCCTTTTCCGGGAAATATATGTATGAGAAGAGAATCTTATTATTCTTATTCCTCCCTTATGTTTCTAAACAAATTTCTTCTCAAGGATTCGTTATAATTTGATCCAACAAGGATTCATATTAAAAATGTAGGATTCTCGGGAGATATAGAAGTGTTGCATATTGATTTCTATATCTTAGTTAGGTTGGAACATTTGATATGTAACAAGGGGAAGGGGGCTTTTTTGGATTTCTCTAATTTGGATTTCTCCGAAGGAAAAAGACACTACTTTGATCTTTTATCCTGCTCTGTTGCTAAAGGGTCCGTCCCTGATCTGATTACTCATTAGTAAAGGTAGGATAAAAGAAAAGATGGATCTGGAGAAAAAATCCTCTGAAACTTCTGATTCTTACTACTTCACTACAATTACAAATTGTCTTTATGCCAGCAAAGAAAGCTCCATCCTTGCTACTTCAATTCTGATAAACGAAATGAACTACTTTTTTGCCTACAAATAACTAAATCTATCGCTCTACTACTTTTTTGACTTGAATTTCTTTGGTTCAAGTTCAAGGGCGGGGAAAGAACCCATGGAACTGAAATAACTCACTCGGAACACCTTTTAAAAGATTACGCGGTACGATTGGATCAAATAAACCCTTATTGAATAAATACTCCGCTACTTGTGAACCCTCAGGTACTGTCTTCTTCAATGTTTGTTCAATTACTCTTTTACCCGCGAATGCAATGTAAGCATTGGGTTCGGCAATAATGATATCTCCCAACATACCAAAACTGGCTGTCACTCCACCAGTTGTAGGGGATGTAAGGATTGATACATAGAATAACTTTTTATTTGATTGATAATTGTATAAAGCGGAAGATATTTTAGCCATTTGCATCAAGCTCAAACTTCCTTCTTGCATGCGCGCTCCTCCAGAAGCACACACCATAATAACTGGGAGAGATCTATCAGTAGCATACTCGATCAAACGCGTGATTTTCTCGCCTACTACGGATCCCATACTACCCCCCATGAACTTAAAATCCATAACACCAATTGCTATAGGAATACCATTGAGTTTGCCTATGCCTGTTTGAACAGCCTCAGCCAAACCCGTCTCTATTTGATAAGAATTGAGACGATCCCTATAAGGGTCCTCCTCAGAATGAAATTCAATAGGGTCCATAGAGACCATGTTTTCATCCATAGGGGCCCAAGTGCCTGGATCAATCAAAAGTTCGATTCTATCTGAGCTACTCATTTTCAAGTGGTATCCACATTGTTCACAAATATTCATTTTTGAACTAAAAAATTTCTTATAATTTAATCCATAACAATTTTCACATTGAACCCATAAATGTCTGTATCTTTTATTTCTATCTAAATCATTATGTCTTCCGAAATCACTGTCACTAACACCACTAGTTTTTAGATTGGAGCTCCCACGGTCACTACCCCTTTCACTATCGCTACAAATGTAACTATAAATGTAATTGTCACTTGAATTGTTGCTACCATTTGGAACGCAACTATCCATATTGGTTTCAGAACGAATATAACTGTCAATGCAACTATTTATGTGACTCTTCCAAC